CCATTTGTTAGAACAGCTTCCATTGAGTCTCTGCACCTATCCTATTTATTATTGCTTTCTGAATCCTTGTTTGTTTTCAGAAAACCGGATTTGGCTCAGGATTGCCCATTTTTTTGAATTCCAGGGTTTCTCTGAATTTGAAAGTTATCACTTGGTAGGTTTCCATACCAAGGCTCAATCCAATTAAGTCCGTAGCGTCTACCAATTTCGCCATATCCCCCTTTTGGTTTGTGATTCGGATCTAATTACGATACCGTTTTCCTTTTTCTTTCATTTAGATTATGAAAGAACTCTTGAATTCATTAGATAGTGGTTCACATAGTGAAAACCGTTTCCTTCTATTTTGTTTTCTTGTCTATCTTCTTTCATCTCTCTTGGAACCTCATATTTGGTTCAATAAGAAAAGATTCTATTCTGTCTGTATCCATAATTCAAAATAGATGGATACATACCACATATATATAGTATATATAATACTATCTTATATATTATACATATAATAGTATTTTATATAAGATAGTATTATTACACCTATATTATACTTAGACATATATTTGCCTATTTATAGCATTTTTGTCACGCAATTTTGAATACTTGAACGGTCGATTCTTTATTCTTTTGTTTTCGTATTAGCTCTTATCTTTATTATTATGTATTAATAATATGTATTAATATTCAATTATTCGATTAAGAAAATTTGAATTTAATAAGTTATACTTAGGAAAATCAACTAGGAAAAAAAAAGAAGTTTGAATTTCAAATGTCATTTGAATAAAAAAAAACTTACTATCTAAATATTAGAAGAGTTAAGAATGAACAGTTAATAGCTAAGATCCCAGTAGTTTACTAAAGTCCTATGTGTGCTCCAATTATGTTATGCGAGCCCGCTTAGCTCAGAGGTTAGAGCATCGCATTTGTAATGCGATGGTCATCGGTTCGACTCCGATAGCTGGCTTTTCTCCATATGTTTGATTTTTCTTTTTTACATAGTTTTTACTTTACATAGTTGGTAATGTGAAATCAAAGAAATTGAAAAGGCTTATTCCCCTTTTAAAAAAAGGTACTCATCTTCATCTATTAGCTCATAAGGACTTCCAATTATTTAATATTTAAAATAATTGGAGGAGTTCGATTTATGTAGACCAAATCAATTAACAAAAGAACTTTCATTTTTTATTTTTATAGATTTTAGAAATTCTATATTATATATAGATAATAATATAGAATATTAAGTTAAGGCCGGAATATTGATTACAATTCATCCAATTATTCTTTCGAATTACATATAGGTTTATGAAATTTTATAAGGAGTCTTTATGTCGCGTTACAGAGGGCCTCGTTTCAAAAAAATACGTCGTCTGGGGGCTTTACCGGGACTAACTAGTAAAAAGCCTAGAGCTGTCAGCGATCTTCGAAACCAATTACGCCCCGGTAAAAAATCTCAATATCGTATTCGTTTAGAAGAAAAACAAAAATTGCGCTTTCATTATGGTCTTACAGAAGAACAATTACTTAAATACGTCCGTATCGCCGGAAAAGCAAAAGGGTCAACAGGTCAGGTTTTACTACAATTACTTGAAATGCGGTTAGATAACATCCTTTTTAGATTAGGTATGGCTTCGACTATTCCTCAAGCCCGCCAATTGGTTAACCATAGACATATTTTAGTTAATAATCGTATGGTAGATATACCAAGTTATCGCTGCAAACCCCGAGATATTATTACAGTGAGAGATGAACAAAAAAAATCTAAGTCTCTGGTTCAAAATTATCTTGATTCATCTGTCCGTGAGGAATTGCCAAAACATTTGACTCTTCACCCATTCCAATATCAAGGATCGGTCAATCAAATAATAGATAGTAAATGGGTCGGTTTGAAAATAAATGAATTACTTGTTGTCGAATATTATTCTCGTCAGACTTAAACCTAACTAGGGGGATTTTCATTCCTTGTCCATTACTTTCCATTACTTTCCAGTATTTTCCATACCACAGAAATTTGGATTAGGACTCGAGAATCCATATCAAAGAAAGGTCTTACTGTTGGAATAATGGCGTCCATTGTTATTTGATTTGATATATTGCGGTCAATAACATCGGTGAATTGGGTGAAGGATACGGAAAGAGAGGGATTCGAACCCTCGGTAAACAAAAGCCTACATAGCAGTTCCAATGCTACGCCTTGAACCACTCGGCCATCTCTCCTACATAATGATTATGGTTTATAAATTGAGTAAATAGTGATTCAGTCTTATTTTATTATTGGATAGGTGTATACACTCCATTTTTACTATAAAAAGAGAAAAACCTTGCCAAACCTTTATTCGAGGTTGGGGGGATAATTTTTTTGTGAAAAACTGTTCAAAACAATAAATAAAGGTATCTATTCATGTTTACGAAAACGGCATTCCCAACTTTTTTCGAATATTTATATCGGATTAAATCACTAAATTGGAAACGAATGCACCGATTGATCTAGTTTTTTATACTATGTTTAATGGCTACCTTTAGATCATGATTCTATTTAGTTTAAACTATTATTCTATTTTCATAAAAACTCTCAAATTCCTTTCCAATTTTATACAATTTTAGATCTTTCAACAAGAAACCCTTACCCCATAGATTTATTCGAAATTCATGAAAGGCCCAAGAATTTTTAGATTTAATTGTCTAGCGTATACCGTTATACACAATACAAAACGGGCGGTTTTTCTATTTTCATTTGGATGAAATCTAATCGGCTTCAAATATTTCTTAGTTTTTATTGATTCCTGTCAAAAGGAATTAAACGTTTCATTTTAATGAGTCTGTTTTTATGTTATTTCGTACTGTAAAATGCCTTTGTTTGTGGGATTTTTTATTTTCTCACGAAAGGTAATTAAAAGAAAGTATAGAATGAATTTCTGCCTATGTCTAGATCTCGAATAAATGGAAATTTTATTGATAAGACCTTTTCAATTGTAGCCAATATCTTATTACGAATAATTCCGACAACTTCGGGCGAGAAAGAGGCATTCGCCTATTATCGAGATGGTGCGATTTGATTATTATTTTTTTTATTGAATTTAGTTATTTATTTTAGTTATTTATATCTTTTATTTTCTTAGTCTTAGGAGAAAGACGCATTATTATTATTTGGGATACAAAGAAAAAAATTAGTAAAAAAAAATCTACGCTTGTTGAAGGTGAAGTTTTGTAAATAAAACAAGCCCTTCTGTCGTGTATCCCCGATTAATGCAGCCTCAAATGCTTCAATCGTCGATTCTAGAGTATTGAGCGAAAGGTTAAGACCTATGGGTTAGGTCAAACCTACTCCCCTAGTACCAATAGGAGGCATAGAGGAAGAGGCACTACTACTAGGAATCAACAACACGAAAACTTTGTTATAAATTATCCCTTTCCTTATTAAGATCGGGGCTAACAAGAATGGTTGGGACAACAAACATCCATCTCGTTCGTGTTTTGGATACCCGTATAATCATCGAAGACTGTTGAAGTGACTAATTCCTGAAAATTAAGAGGCGTTTAAGACAAAGAAATTGCTGGAGTCACCCTTTTTTTATCTAGTACTAACATACTTGATGTTAAGGAAAGATCTTTTCCAAGAAGGTTGGCTAGAGATTTCTTGTAAAAACACCAGCCCCGCTCAGTTTATAATGAGGATATTTCCATTTTTTTGATTCCATGTATTATTTTTATTATGTACATAAAGGAGGAGCCGTATGAGATGAAAATCTCATGTACGGTTCTGAAACGGAGATTCGTTGAATCGAATGACGACCGTAACGGATGTCGGCTCAATCCGAAGGAAATTATGCAGAAGCTTTACAGAATTATTATGAAGCTATGCGACTAGAAATTGATCCCTATGATCGAAGTTATATACTCTATAACATAGGCCTTATCCACACAAGAAACGGAGAACATACGAAAGCTTTGGAATATTATTTTCGTGCCCTAGAGCGAAATCCATTCTTACCACAAGCTTTTAATAATATGGCCGTGATCTGTCATTACGTGCGACTATCTCCACTATAGAAATAAAAAGCGAAAAGAAAAAAAGAGCGAATCTGTTAATAAATACTCGAAAAAAATAGGTTTTCTACATATGTATCGTCTAAAACAACGATTTTTATCAGCTGTAGCAAAGAAATAAACTTCATAGAATTTGAAAAATGAATCTGAAGAAATAGGTATGCCTAGATACTTTATTCTATGGATAAAGGATCTAATTGATAGAGGAAGCACCGTAAAGATCAATTCGCGAGGTTTTGGGCCGATACAATAAGAACTGCTTATTTATGTCATGATATGACAGAAAAGTTAGGAATCAACTTATGTAATAGAGTGGATCCCCTAAGGTATTGAGCAGCGGTGTAGCATCAGATCCCAAAGATAGTAAGCCGTTTCCTTTTTATAATTTTCTAAATTATAAAGGAAAGTCTTTTTCAAGGATTCTATATAAATTTATATATGAAACCGAGATAGTTACCTTTTTATAAAACTCTAATGATAGTGGAAATGCCTATACTTTATGAAGGTGGGAGAAAAGAGAAAACTGATTAAATTATTAACTAAATTAGTAAGCAAAATTCAAGTTTGAAACTCATAACCTCTTTCTTTTGGTTAACTCTAGAAAAAATGGGATAAATACATGAAAAATCCCATTCAATTTGATAAAGGGACACCAAAAGAACTTGACTGCTGAGCCGTATGAGGTCGGAAACTCTCAAGTACGGTTCTAAGGGAAGGAATTTATCCGCCTATTCCGACCGGGGAGAACAAGCCATTCGGCAAGGAGATTCAGAAATTGCGGAGGCTTGGTTCGACCAAGCTGCCGAATATTGGAAACAAGCTCTAGCGCTTACTCCTGGTAATTATATTGAAGCGCAGAATTGGTTGAAGATTACAAGGCGTTTCGAATAAGAACACTTTTTTATTATTTTTTTTATTATTATAACTAAATAGAATATTATTTAGTTTAAGTTTCGGATTTTTTT